AAGATTCTGATCTGGAGACCCATCAAGAGAATTGGGAATTGGGAAGACTGAAAGAAGAGAAAAAGAAAAGAATGAATTTGTGGGTTGAAAAAACTTTTGTCACTTTTTTTTTCGATTATCAACGATGGAATCGTCCATTACGATATATAAAAAATTATAAATTAGAAAATGCTTTACGCAATGAAATGTCACAATTCTTTTTTTTTACATGTACAAGTTATGGGAAACAAATAATATCCTTTACATACCCGCCCAGTTTATCGACTTTTTCGGAAATGCTAGAACAAAGAATTTCTTTGTACATAATAGAAAAACTATATGACGAAGATCTTTATAATACTTGGATTTATACTAATGAAAAAAAAAAGTGCAATTTTAACAATGAATTGAGAAGCCGAATCCAAATTATAGAAAAAAATGAGGAATCCCCTAGTCTGGATATGCTTGAAAAAAGAACCATATTATGCGATGATGAAAAAAGAACAGAATGCTTGCCAAAAGCATATGATCCTTTTTTCAACGGACCATATCGAGGAACGAGAAAAAAATTAGATTCACGTGCAATCATGAATACTTATACAGATACAGAAGATTTAGTAGAATTTTTTTTTATCAATAAGATTCATGATCTAATTCTTAATGATTCTGTAGAACTCCACCGTCAATCATTCTTGAATTCTACAGAAGAAAAAGGAATTGATTCAGAAAGTCAAGCAAAATATTTGCAATTTGTATTTGATGTAATTACAACACATACAAAAGATCAAAAAACAATGAAAAATCAATCTATTGGAATTAGAATAGAAGAAATCAGTAAAAAGGTTTCTCGATGGTCATACAAATTAACCGAGAATTTGGAAGAAGAAGAAGAAGAATTGGAGGAAGAAGATCATGAGATTCATTCAAGAAGGGCCAAACGTGTGATAATTTATCACGATAATGATCAGAATATCAATTCTCTTTCTAGTATTCAGAATCCTAGTAACAATGATCAAAATGATGATCAAACGGAAGAGGTGGCTGTTATACGTTACTTACAACAATCGGATTTTCGTCGCAATCTAATCAAAGGATCCATGCGCGCTCAAAGACGTAAAACAGTTATTTGGGACCTCTTTCAAGGAAATGTACATTCCCCGCTTTTTTTGGATCGTCTAGGCAAAACATCTTTTTTTTCGTCTTTTGATAGCAAAAAAATGAAGAATCTCATTTTTCAAAATTGGATGGGCAGAGAACAAGAATCAGAATTAAGAATCTCAAATAAAGATACAAAAGAAGAAAACGAGAAAGAGGAAAAAAAATATAAAAATGAACAGATAGAGGTATCAGAAGTTTTGCAGAACCTTCTACTTACTCAAGTAATAAGAGGTTTGATATTAGTAACCCAATCTTTTCTTAGAAAATACATTATATTGCCTTCATTAATAATAGCCAAAAACCTTTTCCGTATGTTATTCTCTCAATCTACCGAGTGGGACGAGGATTTTCAGGAATGGTATAGAGAAATTCATATTAAATGCACCTATAATGGTGTTCAATTCTCAGAAACAGAATTTCCCCAAGATTGGTTAATAACCGGTATTCAGATAAAGATTCTATATCCTTTCTGTCTAAAACCTTGGAGAAAATCTAAGGCACGATCTAATCATAGAGATCTAATGAAAAATAGAGATCTAATGAAAAAAAAAGAGAAAAAAAAAGAGAAAAAAAAACAATTTTGTTTTTTAACAGTCTGGGGAATGGAAGCAGAGCTTCCCTTTGGTTCTCTCCGAAAACGACCTTCTTTTTTTGAACCTATTTATAAAGAACTCCAAAAAAGAAAAAAAAAGGTGAAAAATCAATTTTTACAAGTTCTAAAAATTTTCAATAAAAAAAGAAAACCCTTTCTAAGAGTTAGAAAAGAAAAAACAAAAGGGGGCATCAAAATAGTTCGAGTTATCAAGCTAATAATGAAAAAACTGGAGAAAGTAAATCCAATTTTCTTATTTGAATTGAGGAAAGAAAAAGTATATGAACCGAACGAAAACAAAAAAGATTTAAAAAGGGATAATAAGATTCTTCGCGAATCGTCCGTTCTAATTCGAACGATGAATTGGTTAAATTCTTCATTAATAGAAAGAAGAATGAAAGATCTTTCTGATAAGACAATCAAAATAAGGAATCAAATTGAACGAACTGCAAAAGACAAGAAAAAAAAAGAAATAGTTCTAATTTATGATAATAAAAGATCGGGATCACAGAAACATATTTGGAAAATATTAAAAAGGAAAAATATCCGATTAATGCGTAAATCACACTACTTTATCAAATCATTCATTGAAAAAATATACATAGATATTTTGCTATGTACCATTACCATTTCTAAGATCAATGCACAAATTTTCTTTGAATCAACAAAAAAGATCTTTAATAAATCCATTTACAACAATGAAATAAATAAAGAACAAGAAGGAATTGATGAAACAAATAAAAATACAATGAGTTTTGTTTTGACTCTAAAAAAATCGTTTTCAAATACTGATAATACTGAGAATAGCAATCAAAATCCCAATACTTATTGGAACTTATCTTCTCTGTCCCAAGCATATGTATTTTACAAAATATCACAAAACCAATTACTTAATAAGTATCAATTGAGGCCTGTGCTTCAATATCAAGGGAGCTCTCCTTTTTTTAAGGATAATCTCGAAGACTATTGTATGATACACGGAATCTTGAATTCCAAATCAAGACATAAGAAAATTCATACATATGTAATGAACGAATGGAAAAACTGGTTAAAAGGTCATTATCAATACGATTTATCTCAAAAAAAGAGTTCTCGATTAGTACCTAAAGAATGGCGAAATAGAATAAATCAACGTCGTATGATTCAAAACAAGGAAAAGGAATCAATCAAATTGGGTTTATATAAAAAATACCAATTCATTGATTCCATGAAAAAAAATGACTATGCAGCGAATTCATTTATGAGTCAAAAAGAAAAATGGAAAAAACATTACAGATATGATCTTTTATCATATAAATACATAAGCCTCCCTAATTTATACATTTCTGGATCAACATTAGAAAGAAACGGGGCCAAAGAAATTCCATATCATTTCAATACATCGAAACCTGAATCCTTTTATGTATTGGTAAGTATACCTAGTAATGATTATATAGAAAAAGGATATCTTATTGATAGGAATACAAATTTGGATAGAAAATATTTTGATTGTAGAATTCTTCATCTTTGTTTTAGAAAAAATATTGAGATCTGGGCCAATGCACATATTGGCATCAAGATTCAGAAAAATACTAAGACTGAAATTAATAATTTCAAAAAAATGGAAAAAAAAGATCTTTTTTATCCTACAATTCATCAAGAGATCAAACCATGCAATTTCTTTTTTGATTGCATGGGAATGAATAAAGAAAGGTTATATGATACCGCATCAAATCATGATACTATATCCAATCTAGAAACTTGGTTCTTCCCAGAATTTGTGCTACTTTTTGATGTATATAAGATTCAACCTTGGATCATCCCAATCAAATCACTCTTTTTTCATTTTTCTATAAATGAAAAAAGTAAAAACATTAACATAAATCCAAAGAAAGCATCTAAGAAAAAAAAAGATCTTGAATTAGGAAATTCCAAGCAGGAAGAAAACGAACAACAGGTCCAAGGAAATCTTGTATCGAATCTACTAAAACAAAAAAAGAAAAAAGCTGTTGAAGAAGATTACGCAAGATTAGAAATGAAAAAGGGTATTAAAAAAGAACAATATAATAGCAAGAATGAAATGGAACTAGATTTCTTTTTGAAAAAATATTTAGTTTTTCAACTAAGATGGTCTGATCACTTGAGTCAAAAAATAATGAAAAATGTCAGGATATATTGTCTCTTACTTAAACTGAGAGATCCAAATGATGTTGCTATATCTTCGATTCAAAGAAATGAAATAAATATAGATGAAATGATAATTCAAAAGGACCTAGTTCTTGCAGAATTGATAAGAAAGGGAATATTTATTATTGAACCAATTTGTCTATCTATACGAAGGGACGGAAAATCTATTATATATCAAACTATGGATATTTCATTGGTCGATAAGAAGAGGTACCAAACAAATGAAAAATACACAAAAAAAAGATATATTGAGAAAGGGGGGTTTGAAAAATCCATTGCAGGACGCAGCAACATATTTTTGAGTGGAGACAAAAATCATTATGATTTACTTGTTCCTGAAAATATTCTATCTCCCAGACGTCGTAGAGAATTTCGAATTCGAATTTGTTTCAATTCCCGGAATTTAAATGTTGTGGATAGAAATCCAAGATTTTGCAATGAAAACAAAATAAGAAACTGTGGACAATTTTTGGATGAGGACAAACATATTAATACAGATAGAAAAAATTTCATGAAATTCAAATGGTTTCTTTGGCCCAATTATCGATTAGAAGATGTAGCTTGTATGAATCGCTATTGGTTTGATACCAATAACAGCAGTCGTTTCAGTATGTCAAGAATACATATGTATTCACAATTCAGAATGAATTCAATTCCAATGAAAAATGAAAAAATTTATAGTAGATTTCCTACATATCGTGTAACATATTTGGTAGATGAAAGCCAAAATATATACACTGTATAACATTCTAATACATGATGCTGATTTCATAGTGTATAAAATTTCACTAGGAAGAGCGGAATCCTTTTAAGTAAAAATAAATTGTTCTCTTTCGTGAATACATATATGTTTTGTATATTTAATCCAAATATACAAAACATAAACCACATAAAGAAAAAACAAAGTAGTATATGAATGAAATCCAATTTTGATGTATACTAGATGAAAATAACTGGCATAATAAATATTATTATTTTTCCTGATCGGTAAAATTCACAGAAAAGAAAGATAGAAATCTTAATTTATGGTCAAAAATTCATTCATCTCAGTTATTACACAAGAAGAAAAAGAAGAAAATAGTGGGTCTGTTGAATTTCAAGTATTCCATTTCACCAGTAAGATACGGAGACTTACTTCACATTTAGAATTGCACAAAAGAGATTTTTTATCGCAAAGGGGTCTACGAAGAATTCTGGGAAAACGTCAACGATTATTGACTTATTTGTCAAATAAAAACAAAGTCCGTTATAAGAAATTAATGGATCAGTTAGATATTCGGGAACCAAAAACTCGTTAATTAAATTTGAATTTCTTATTTGAGTTTCTTATTATTTTCTTATTATTATCCTTGTTCTTTTTTTTTTTTCATTATTTTTTTATTAGTTCAGTTATTATTTTTTTTTTTATTTTTCATTTTAAGAAATTCATGAAATAATGGATTAAGGAAAAAAAAATATGACTGTACCGGCTACAAGAAAAAATTTCATAATAGTCAATATGGGTCCTCACCACCCATCAATGCATGGTGTTCTTCGGCTAATCGTTACTCTGGATGGTGAAGATGTTATTGACTGTGAACCTATATTGGGCTATTTACACAGAGGGATGGAAAAAATAGCGGAGAACCGAACAATTATACAATATTTGCCTTATGTAACACGTTGGGATTATTTAGCTACTATGTTCGCAGAAGCAATAACAGTAAATGCACCAGAACGATTGGAAAGTGTTCAAGTGCCTAAAAGGGCCAGTTATATCAGAGTTATTATGCTGGAGCTGAGCCGTATAGCCTCCCATTTGTTATGGCTTGGCCCTTTTATGGCCGATATCGGTGCACAGACTCCCTTTTTCTATATTTTAAGAGAGAGGGAATTAATATATGATCTATTCGAAGCCGCCACAGGTATGCGGATGATGCATAATTATTTCCGCATCGGAGGAGTAGCTGCGGATTTACCTTATGGCTGGATAGATAAATGTTTTGATTTCTGTGATTATTTTTTAACAGAAGTTGTTGAGTATCAAAAACTCATTACGCGAAATCCCATTTTTTTGGAACGAGTTGAAGGAGTGGGCATTATTGGTGGGGAGGAGACAATAAATTGGGGTTTATCAGGACCAATGTTACGAGCTTCTGGGATCCAATGGGATCTTCGTAAAGTTGATCGTTATGAGTGTTACAATAAATTTGATTGGGAAGTCAAATGGCAAAAAGAAGGCGATACATTAGCTCGTTATTTAGTAAGAATCGGTGAAATGCAAGAATCCATAAAAATCATTCAACAGGCTCTAGAAGGAATTCCTGGAGGACCTTATGAGAATTTAGAAAACCGACGTTTTCATAGGACAAAGAATTCCGAATGGAATAATTTTGAATATAGATTTATTACTAAAAAACTTTCACCCAATTTTGAATTGTTAAAACAAGAACTTTATGTAAGGGTAGAGGCCCCAAAAGGAGAATTAGGAATTTATTTAATAGGGGATAGTAGCGTTTTCCCCTGGAGATGGAAAATTCGTCCACCCGGTTTCATCAATTTGCAAATTCTTCCCCAGCTAGTTAAAAGAATGAAATTGGCTGATATCATGACGATACTAGGTAGTATAGATATCATTATGGGAGAAGTTGATCGTTGAAATGATAATTGATACGACAGAAGTACAAACTATTAATTCTTTTTCTAGATTAGAATCCTTAAAAGAAGTCTATGGACTCATATGGATTTTTATCCCCATTTTAACCCTTGTCTTAGGAATCACAATGGGGGTTTTAGTCATTGTGTGGTTAGAAAGAAAAATATCTGCAGCAATACAACAACGTATTGGACCTGAATATGCCGGCCCATTAGGAATTCTTCAAGCTTTAGCGGATGGGACCAAACTCCTTTTGAAGGAGGATCTTCTTCCATCTAGAGGTAATATTCGTTTATTTAGGGTCGGACCTTCTATAGGGTTTATATCAATTCTACTAAGTTATTTAGTAATTCCTTTTGGATATCACCTTGTTTTAGCGGATCTCAGTATAGGTGTTTTTTTATGGATTTCCTTTTCAAGTATTGTCCCCATTGGTCTTCTTATGTCAGGATATGGATCAAATAATAAGTATTCCTTTTCAGGCGGTCTACGAGCTGCAGCTCAATCGATTAGTTATGAAATACCATTAACTCTATGTGTGTTAGCAATATCTCTACGTGCGATTCGTTGGAACATGAACTTTTTTTTTATCTCTTTTCTAGAAAAGAGAAAAGAAATGAATTGAAATTTCAATACAATACAATATAAATATAATTCAATATGTAAATATGAATATGAAATAAAAGAAGAAAAAAAAGATTTTTTTTTCTTCTATTAATTTCTTTATTTAATTTAGAAACTTTATACTTACTTTATAAAGTATAAAGTAAGTGAAGATAAAGAAATTGAATGTCTTGAATGAATATCTTCATCTTTTTTATTAAACATTTCAGTTCGATGAATTAAACCAGATAGTTATATGAGTGAAACAAAACTGCTCCTCAATTTGCAGTAAAACAATAAGAATCTCATTCCCTAGGTACAAGAAGAAAATTGAAGTAAACATAAGTTGTTTACCCCAAGATTGAGATTATTTTATTAGTCGTCATATCTTGAAGCGGATGCAAAAGATCAACTGTATTTATTACTATACTGGGGATCAATCAAAAAGAAGTGGGCAGTTAGGAACACCAAAGTACGCAAAGGATGAGTAATAGAAATAATGTAAGGTATCAAAAAAAGGTATTTTCGCATAAAACTTTGCATAAAACGAATCATAATAAGGGCTTGAAGTTGGTAGAAACGATCAAGTAGTACTTCCCCACGATTCCGATCTAGAGTATGCTACTATTCACTTATTAAATAAATGACTATCAAGAACGAATTAATCCTTTATTTTCTTTTTTTTAGTTTTCAAAAAGAAGAACAGGAACAAAACAAATAGAATGCAATACAATAATAGAATAAAAAAGAATAAAACGGGAATAATAAGAAAATATTTCTTTCTTCATACATATGCATATGGGAATTCTTATCATGATTCATTAACTAATGCCAATTCTTTATATTTATGAATATAACGAGTATTTGATTGAAGGATTAAGTTATTGCTGAACAAAGATAAATTTTGATGATTTTCATTATCATATCATTATAAGGGATGAGATCAATTCGGAAGTGCTTTTTCTTATTATAGCAGACAGAATCTTATTGGTCGAATTGAGGACTCTCCAACCTCCAATTTATCTTTACATTGTATTTACCTAGGGTCCAAGGAGAGCAATAATACTGAACCAGTCCTTACCTTACATTTCTTTGTGGCCATAGAGGAGCCGTATGAAGCTTAGGTTTCATGTACGGTTTTGGAATAGCGATGGGAGCAGTGATGTTATCATCGACTATAATTATCTAACAGTTCAAGTACAGTTGATATAATTGAGGCACAGTCCAAATATGGTTTTGGGGGATGGAATCTGTGGCGTCAGCCCATAGGATTTCTAGTTTTCCTAATGTCTTCTCTAGCAGAATGTGAAAGATTACCCTTTGATTTACCAGAAGCAGAAGAGGAATTAGTAGCAGGTTATCAAACCGAATATTCAGGTATAAAATACGGGTTCTTTTATCTTGCTTCTTACCTAAATCTATTAGTTTCTTCATTATTTGTAACAGTTCTTTACTTAGGTGGGTGGAATTTTTCTATTCCGTACATATCTCTTACTGAACTCTTTGGAATAAATAAAATGTTTAGAGTCTTTGTAATAGCAATTAGTATCTTTATTACATTAGCTAAAGCTTATTTGTTTCTGTTCATTCCTATCACAACAAGATGGACTTTACCTAGGATGAGAATGGATCAATTATTAAATCTTGGATGGAAATTTCTTTTACCTATTTCTCTAGGTAATCTATTATTGACAACCTCTTTTCAACTCGTTTCACTATAAACTATAAATAAAAATAAGAAATTAAGAGAAAACAATAATGAATATTCTATATTCATAACTTATATCAACCAAGAGAAAGAAACATAAATTTTATTCATGGATATCTATAATATGTTACCTATGGTTACTGGGTTCATGAATTATGGCAAACAAACAATACGAGCCGCAAGGTACATTGGACAAAGTTTCATAATTACCTTATCCCATACAAATCGTTTACCTGTAACTATTCAATATCCTTATGAAAAATCAATCACATCAGAGCGTTTTCGTGGTCGAATCCACTTTGAATTTGATAAATGTATTGCTTGTGAAGTATGTGTTCGCGTATGTCCAATAGACCTTCCCATTGTTGATTGGAAATTTGAAAAAGATATTAAGAAAAAACAATTGCTTCATTATAGTATTGATTTTGGTGTCTGTATATTTTGCGGTAACTGTGTCGAGTATTGTCCAACAAACTGTTTATCGATGACTGAAGAATATGAGCTTTCCACTTATGATCGTCACGAATTGAATTATAATCAAATTTCTTTAGGTCGGTTACCCATTTCAATAATTGGAGATTACACAATTCAAACAGTTATGGATTCAACAAATAAAATGAAAAAATAAAAACCCCTTGCTTGGTTCAAGAACGATTACCAATTACTAAGATTTGGTTTGGAATAAAGTAGGATTAGTCAAATAACTTTATTTTATCTATCTAATGAATGATATTCATTTTTTTTCATTCAATTAGTAAGGTATCATATAAAAGAATAGTTCCTTTCCTGGACCCTTAGTAAGGTCATGAAATATTTCGACTTATTTATTTATCTTTTAGTTCATAATGGATTTACCTGGACCAATACATGATATTCTTGTAGTATTTCTGGGATCAGTTCTTATATTAGGAGGTCTGGGAGTAGTATTACTTACCAATCCCATTGATTCTGCCTTTTCATTGGGATTGGTTCTTGTTTGTATATCCTTATTCTATATTTCATTGAATTCCTATTTTGTAGCTGCCGCACAGTTCCTTATTTATGTGGGAGCCATAAATGTCTTAATCATATTTGCTGTGATGTTCATGAACGGTTCGGAATATTCCAATGATTCCTATTTGTGGACCATTGGAGATAGGATCACTTCACTGGTTTGTACAAGTATTTTTTTTTCATTAATGACTACTATCCCAGATACGTCATGGTACGGGATTTTTCGGACTACAAGATCAAATCAGATTATAGAACAGGACTTAATGAGTAACGTTCAACAAATTGGGATTCATTTATCCACAGATTTTTATCTTCCTTTTGAACTCATTTCTATAATTCTTTTAGTTTCTTTGATAGGTGCAATTACTATGGCTCGTCAATAATCTAATATAATAAGAAATAAGAACTTCCTTTTTTAGAATTAAAGAATGAAAATGGATTTAATCCATTTTATTTCAATCTACTGTGAATATCTTCTTTTGTTCTGTAATTCTTCTATTCTACTAGTCAACTGAATCGGTTTAATTTTTGTTCATATTGAAATGAATCGAGATAGATGAGGAATTTATCAATGATGTTAGAGCATGTACTTTTTATAAGTGTTTATTTATTTTCTATCGGTATCTACGGACTTATCACAAGCCGAAGTATGGTTAGAGCACTTATGTGTCTTGAGCTTATACTGAATTCGGTGAATATAAATCTCGTCACATTTTCCGATATATTTGATAGTCGGCAATTAAAAGGAGAAATTTTCTCAATCTTTGTTATAGCCATTGCGGCTGCTGAAGCAGCTATTGGGCTAGCTATTGTTTCGTCGATCCATCGTAACAGAAAATCAACTCGTATCAATCAATCGAATTTACTGAATAATTAGTCATAATTCTTATATTTTCACATAGAAATCAAAACATAAGACTTTTAGAATATTCTAAATAGAATCTAATAGATTGAGAATAATAAGATAATATAATTAGAATTCAATAGAATATAATATTCTATTATTTTCTTATTTATTTTCTTTCTTCTTTTTTCATATAGATTTATGATTTAGAGTTAATAACCTATTCTATCACTAACCTAATAACAAACGTATTCATCTGATATATAAGATATCATCATATCCTTAATTATATTTCGATTTCTATATACTAGAATACTAGAATCTTTCTATATTTAGATTAATCTATTTATTATTTATATGTATATATGTATATGAATATATATATTAGTATAGCACATTATAAATAGTACATTATATGAAAATGAATTCTAAATTAGAAAATTAGAATTAGTTAGAATTAGACTATTTTAGATTATTTCTATTTGATTTATAGAATGAAAATTCATATTTTCTATATGAATAGGATTACTTAGAATTCCTAGAATTCTACTAAATTCTCAATTTCGATTTTAAATTCTAGGAAATTGAATCGAAATTGAATTAAATTAAGACAAAAATATAGAAATTATCTAAATTAAATAAAAATTAAGATCTTATATATATATATATTAATATTAATAGAAATATAAGAATATAGTTATAGTCAAATTAACATGAATTGAATTCGTAAACTCATATTTCATGGTTATTTAAATGGAAATCAAAGTATCTTGGCCCTTTCTCATAAACAGATTATAAAATCTATTGATTCTTCAAATTTTGATAAATCATTGATTCGTCTGGTGTCTACAATAGAAAATAGATTATTTATTTCATTTTATGATTTTATTTTACCAGATCGAAAATCTTTTGTGTTCAAAACTGGAATTTATAGACCCAATGTCACATTCAGTAAAGATTTATGATACATGTATAGGATGTACCCAATGTGTTCGAGCTTGCCCCACGGATGTATTGGAAATGATACCTTGGGACGGATGTAAAGCTAAGCAAATTGCTTCTGCGCCAAGAACCGAGGATTGTGTAGGTTGTAAGAGATGTGAATCCGCTTGTCCAACGGATTTTTTGAGTGTCCGTGTTTATTTATGGCATGAAACAACTCGCAGCATGGGTCTTTCTTATTGATATGTGACAAAAAACTCCACTTGAATCGTTTGATTCCTCTTTACCGATAAAAGCCCGTACTCGAGAAAAGAAAATATATTATTCTTCTCCCGAGCACGGGGTTTTCTGGTCTAATTTTATCTTGTCTTTATCACGAGTTATTTTCCTTGGTTAACAATACTTCTTGTTTTGCCCATATTTGCGGGTTCTTCGATTGTCTTTTTTCCTCATAGGGGAAATAAGGTGTATAGGTGGTATACTCTATGTATATGTATCCTAGAGCTCCTTCTAATGACCTATGTATTTTGTTATCATTTCCAATTGGACGATCCATTAACCCAATTGAAGGAGGATTTTCAATGGATCAATCTTTTTGATTTTCACTGGAGACTGGGAACCGATGGACTTTCCATAGGACCCATTTTACTGACAGGATTTATCACTACTTTAGCTACTTTAGCAGCTTGGCCAGTTACTCGAAATCCGCGATTTTTCTATTTCTTGATGTTAGCAATGTATAGTGGCCAAATAGGATCATTTTCTTCTCGAGACCTTTTACTTTTTTTCATCATGTGGGAATTAGAATTAATTCCTGTTTACTTACTTTTATCCATGTGGGGAGGAAAAAAACGCCTGTACTCGGCTACAAAGTTTATTTTGTGCACTGCCGGAGGTTCCATTTTTCTCTTAATAGGAGTTCTAGGTATGGGTTTATATGGTTCCAATGAACCAACATTAGATTTAGAAAAATTAGCTAATCAATCGTATCCTGCAGCATTGGAAATAATACTCTATTTTGGTTTTCTTATTGCTTATGCTGTCAAATCGCCGATGATACCCCTACATACATGGTTACCAGATACCCACGGGGAAGCACATTACAGTACATGTATGCTTTTAGCTGGAATCTTATTAAAGATGGGAGCATATGGATTGATTCGGATTAATATGGAATTATTAGCTAACGCTCATTCTAGATTATCTCCCTGGTTGGTGATAGTAGGAATAATACAAATCATTTATGCAGCTTCAACCTCTCTCGGTCAACGCAATTTAAAAAAACGTATTGCCTATTCTTCCGTATCTCACATGGGTTTCATAATTATAGGAATTGGTTCTCTAACTGGCATGGGACTTAATGGAGCCATTTTACAAATACTCTCTCATGGATTGATTGGTGCTGCACTTTTTTTCTTAGCAGGAACAAGTTGTGATAGAATACGTTTTGTTTATCTCGAAGAGATGGGGGGGATATCTATCCCAATGCCAAAGATATTTACCATGTTTAGTAGTTTCTCGATGGCTTCTCTTGCATTGCCAGGAATGAGTGGTTTTGTTGCAGAATTCTTAGTCTTTTTTGGAATAATTACCAGCCCAAAATATCTTTTCATGCCAAAAATGTTAATTACTTTTGTAATGGCAATTGGAATGATATTAACTCCTATTTTTTTATTATCTATGTTACGTCAGATTTTCTATGGATACAAGCTATTCAATATTCCAAACTCGAATTTGATTGATTCTGGACCACGAGAACTATTTATTTCGATCTGTATCTTTCTACCTGTAATAGGAATTGGTATTTATCCTGATTTTGTTCTCCCGTTATCGGTTGACAAGGTACAAGTTCTATTATCTAATTATTTTTATAGATACTAATTCTTTTTTGAGATTCAATAAGAAATGAAAATGAAATAATTTTCATTTATTGGAAAGAAAGTCTTAGAATTCTTTGACTTTCATATTTTCACGATTCTTCGTTGTACAATGGAAAAAAAGGAAGGGTGAATTAGAATTGTAATGAGATACATCTAAAGTTTTTGAGAACCATTTGAATAATTCCTCTATTTAAACGGTTCTCAAAAACTCGCACAAATGTTCATTGTGTATCAGACGATTTTTTTATGTATTCTTCGTGTAGTTTATTTTATTTAATTAGATATTCATTGGAATGAACCATAACTATGGAACCCGATTCCTAATAGATTGATCCCAAAATAGCATATCCAAATTAGGAGAAATCCTATAGAAGCTACAAATGCCGAATTCGTGCCTTGGTCTTGCAATTTTTGATTTGTTCTAGTATGTAAATAAATTGCAAATATGGTCCAAGTAATAAATGCCCAAGTTTCCTTAGGGTCCCAATTCCAATAAGAACCCCATGCTTCATTAGCCCATACTGCTCCAGAAAGAATACCTATGGTTAAAAAGGTAAACCCTAAACTAATGACACGATAACTCCAATAATCCAAACGCTGAATTAATTGATATTTGTAAAAATTTTGAAATGAGAGGAAAGAAGTCTTTTTTAATACACTTCCTTTTTCGTTCAAATATTCCATATCACCAAAGAAAAACGACTTCCTTAAACTGAAAAAATTCTTGTTTTTCAAAAGAGAATCGATTCTCTTTTGAAATGTAATCACTATAAGAGCAACTGATAATAATGATCCGCATAAAAGAGCTGCATAGCTCAATAGCATCATACTGACATGCATCATTAACCACTGAGATTGTAGAGCAGGTACTAATATTGCGGGTTGATGCATTTCAGTTGAAAGACCTGACGTGGCGAAACCTTGAGTAAAAATGGCACTTGGTGCAGTTATTGCGCTTAAATCATTTTTATGATTCTCAAGATACGGAATCATATGAATAATGGATAAACTCCATGAAAGGAAGATTAATGATTCGTATAAATTACTTAAGGGAAAATGTCCCGAAGAAATCCAACGAATAACTAAAAACCCTGTTATAGAGAAAAAAGTAGCTATCATCCCTTTTTCTGACGAATTACGTAATCCTTCGATTTCGTAGACTAATAAGTTCATCAAATGAATCATAATCACAATTGAGATGATCGAAAAGGAAATATGAGTTAATATATGTTCTAAGGTGGCAAATATCATAAAGAAGAGTCCCTTTTAAATAATTGAAATCGGGGAGGGGATTAAATAGAATCTAAAATAATATATTTTAAATATCTTATATTCTATTAGATCTATTGTGTCTATATTCTTAATATTAAATAATATTTATATATTATTTATGCCGCCACTCGGACTCGAACCGAGATGCTCTAGCACTGCTTCCTAAGAGCAGCGTGTCTACCAATTTCACCATGGCGGCTTACCCTAAATAAGAATAGGAAATTCGTGTTGAATTGTCGATATTCAATAGAGTTTAGGAAACAATGAAGAAAGATGCATTTCCATTCATATGGAAATGTTCAATATCAATAATATTGAATTAGTATCTTCGTAAGTTCAGTTTTAATAATCAACTTTTCCGTACTATAAACCTAGCTCTTGTTTATCCAAAACAGTCAAGTTTCGTTCTCAGTCGGAGTCTAAAATTCATCATTTTTTTCTAACGATTTCGAGACCCAACACCTTAGTATAAAGTATAATGAAATATTCAGATTCTTCCTTGTCTATCGTAATTGTGCTTTTCTATTTCGAAAAGCACAATTCATAGGAAATAAAAAAATATCTCACGAATTCAATATCAATCAATATAAATCTCAATAAATAGAATAAAATGAATAAAATAAATAAAATAGAAGATAATAGAAATATAGAAAGACTATAAAAAATATAAAAAAATGAGAAAAAAAAAAAGAAAATACACAATACATTAGTAAAATTGAATCATTTGTCTTCCAATTCAAAAATGGAAATTTGGAAGTTCTTTGAAACATGTCAATTAAGATTTTTCCAAGACTTTTTTTTGTCGCACAAAAAAACTTTTTGATTGTCCGGTGGAAACAGATTTAGCTAAAGAAAAAGCTTTTACTGCCTCTAAAGATCCTTTTTTTTTCCAAAGATTTCTACGAATATGCTTTTTTGACATAGAAGTACGTTTTTTCGGAACTGCCATTCAAAAGGTAGGTGACTCATTTTTATCGTTGTATGTGAAAGACATATATTGTTCAAAATAAATTACTTTTTATTAGTCATTACCTATACTTAATACTTAATTCCATAAATTTACCTCAAAGATATCATAACATACAAATAGAAGAAAAAAGAATAAAAGAAAAAGAAAATCAATAATAAAAGAAAAAGATTCTAAAACGATTCTATTTTCATAGACAAATAGATTTCGATTTTCTATCTTCATTCTGATATTTACATAATGTAATAATTACATACGTATTGTATATTTCTTTTTCTTTTTGAAAGGAATATATACAAAAAGAATATACAAAAAAAAAGGAATGTAATTTTCATATTATTGAATATATTTTCATATAGAATATAAGATATAATATAAGAGTCATATATACAATATTACAAATATGAATATTTCATATTAAGAATAGTAATAGAAAATATTTATCTAATTTCTCTAAATAGTAAAATAAAATAGTAAAGAATAAAATAGTAAAGTAATAAAGTAAATAGTATATAAGTATATACTATAATAATGAAGAAAATATATTATGAATAAAAATCTATTTAAAAAGTATACAAAGTATATAGAAATATATAATATAGAATATTCTAGAATAGAAATTACATAATATTACATAATTAGAATATAATGTAAAGGGAAAATCCAATTATTCAAAATCTCATATGATGTCATATTCTTTCAAAAATATCTTTCTTTTCTAGAGTTTGAAGTTAGAAGTTAATTAATAACTAAGTAAGAAACTTGACTAATTATTTGATAATATTATTTGATATTTGACCAACCAATTGCAACTCTTATTTCAAATATTTGAGAGAACAAAAAGTCATATTTGTATTTTTGTATTTGATCTTTTTAATATTTTTTTCTTATTGTTTTGTTCTTTTCGAAATAGATCAGAATTGGTGAATCGGAAACAATTATAAGAAAAAAGAACAATTTGTTTTCTTATGGAATATACATATAAATATGCATGGATAATACCCCTTTTTCCGCTCCCAGTTACTATGTCAATAGGATTTGGACTTCTACTTATTCCGACAGCAACAAAAGATCTTCGTCGTATGTGGGCTTTCCTAAGTGTTTTACTACTAAGTATAGCTATGTGGTTTTCGGCCAATCTGTCTATTCAGCAAATAAATGGAAGTTTGACCTATCAATATCTATGGTCTTGGACCATCAATAATGATTTTTTATTAGAGTTCGGACACTTGATCGATCCACTTACTTCTATTATGTCAATACTAATTACTACTGTTGGAATCATGGTTTTTATTTATAGTGACAATTATATGTCTCACGACCAAGGATATTTGAGATTTTTTGCTCATATGAGTTTTTCCAATGCTTCAATGTTGGGATTAGTTACTAGTTCCAATTTGATACAAATTTATATTTTTTGGGAACTAGTGGGAATGTGTTCGTATTTATTGATAGGCTTTTGGTTCACACGACCCATTGCAGCAAGTGCTTGTCAAAAAGCTTTTGTAACTAATCGTATAGGAGATTTTGGTTTATTATTAGGAACCTTAGGATTTTATTGGATAACTGGTAGCTTCGAATTTCGCGATTTGTTCCAAATAGTGAATACCTTGATTCATAATAATGGGGTCAATTCTTTATTTGCTACTTTATGTGCCTTTTTATTATTTGTCGGTGCAGTTGCTAAATCCGCACAATTCCCCCTTCACGTATGGTTACCTGATGCCATGGAAGGCCCCACTCCTATTTCGGCTCTTATACACGCTGCTACTATGGTAGCAGCAGGGATTTTTCTTGTAGCTCGGCTTCTTCCTCTTTTCATAGTTATACCTTACATAATGAATCTCATTTGTTTAGTAGGTATAATAACAGTACTTTTAGGAGCTACTTTAGCTCTTGCCCAAAGAGACATTAAAAGAAGTTTAGCTTATTCTACAATGTCTCAATTGGGTTATATTATGTTAGCTCTAGGTATAGGTTCTTATCGAGCTGCTTTATTCCATTTGATCACCCATGCCTATTCTAAAGCTTTATTATTTTTGGGATCCGGATCCATTATTCATTCAATGGAACCTATTGTTGGATATTCACCAGAGAAAAGTCAGAATATGGTTCTTATGGGAGGTTTAACAAAATATGTTCCAATTACAAAAACTACTTTTTTTTTAGGTACGCTTTCTCTTTGTGGTATTCCGCCTCTTGCTTGTTTTTGGTCCAAAGATGAAATTCTTCACGATAGTTGGTTGTACTCACCAATTTTCGCACTAATAGCTTGGTTCACAACAGGATTAACCGCATTTTATATGTTTAGGATGTACTTACTTACCTTTGATGGGTATTTGCGCATTCATTTTCAAGATTATAGTAGTATTAGTAGTACAAAAAATAGCTCGTTTTATTCAATATCTCTATGGGGAAAAGGGACACTTAAGAAAGTCAATAGGAATTTCTTTTTTTCAAACATGAATAAGAATAAGGTTTGTTTTTTTTCAAAAGATATATATAAGATTGACAAGAATGTAAGAAGTAAGATACGAGACTTTAGTACTTACTTTAGAAATAGGTACACTTATATGTATCCTCACGAATCGAGCAATACTATGTTATTTCCTCTACTTGTATTAGTACTATTTACTTTGTTCATTGGATCAATAGGAATTTCTTTTAACGGAGGAGCAATATATTTGGATCTATTATCGAAATGGTTAACTCCGTCGACAACCCTTTTTCATCAAGAATTGAATTCTTCTGAGGATTTGTATGGATTTTTGTCAAATGCTTTTTTTTCGGTAAGTATAGCTCTTTTCGGACTATTGATAGCATCTCTTTTTTATGGATCTATTTATTCATCTTTCAAGAATTTGGGCTTAATTAATTTCTTTTTAAAAAGAGGTCCTAAAAGAATTATTCTGGACAAAATAAAAGGTGTGATATACAATTGGTCATATAATCGTGGTTATATAGATATTTTTTATACTGGAATTTTTACCATGAGTATAAGAGGGTTAGCCGAGCTAACTCAGTTTTTTGATAAATATCTAATTGATGGAATTCTAAATGGGATTGGTGTTGCAAGTTTCTTTATGGGCGAAGGGATAAAATATATGGGAGGTGGACGAATCTCATCTTATCTATTCTTGTATTTTTCTTATGTGTCAATATTTTTATTCATATTCATTCTTTTCTTTTTCTCTTCTTTCAGTCTTCCCAATTCCCAATTCTCTTGATGGGTCTCCAGATCAGAATCTTCGTAAACCGGGCTATCTTGATAGCGTGCCTCTTTAAAGTGAAATTCATCCTTTGTTTTTTCCTTTCCATTCACTCGGATCTCTTCCGTTTCATCTATTTTGTCCAGATCCTCCTCTTGTTCCTGTTTAGTCTCCTTCATTTCGGAAGTTGTTTCTACATCGCTTTCTTCCTTTCTTTCTCCCCCTTCTTCCGTTTCTGAGGTTTCTTTCTCTTTCAGTTTCTTAGTGACAATAGGCGACGGCATTCTGCCTAAATAGTAGACGCAGGTGATAAATAAGAGAATACTAAAGATTCGAGCTATAGAATTTCTCAATTCTGACACAAGATACTTATTAGATCGAATAGAATGATTTTGCCGTATCCAGAATAATACCAATCCAACCCATTTCATGAATAAAATGTGACCAATTAACCAACCAACAAAACTACTTGTTAAAAATAAAATCTTGTTGTTGCATCGAAACATAGAAATGTTGACTAATCTGGCTAACGTGGAACTTGGTAAAATGAAATGGTTGAATAATTGAAAGATTAGATTATTCAGGAATACACATTGAATGCTGAGATTACGCATTGAATTTCTGGTAGTAGATCCATAATCAAAAAAGTTTTTCTGATTGTTCCAGAAGAAATGAAACAAAAGATACGGTAGAACTAGGACAGTTATTGTATGAGGTCTACCCAATGCTAGATGCAGAGGCGCATAATAGATCGATATGAACATCATGAGCTGTCCCGCAATAAAACCAGTTGTTGCTGATACCTCCTTCTCGGTTCCTTCTTCCATAACCCGAGCTCGGAGAAGGAAGAGATAAGAGGGCCCTATGGAGAATGTGGTCAGAAATCCATAATAGAGCCCGACCACAACGACCGAATTTATTATCTTCATGCATAAGGATAATGGATTAAAAGATTGAAAAATCATCACAAACCTCCCCTTTTTCTTTTCTATTGCAATTTCTCGATTCTTATATGATGATTTCTTAACTTTCCATATCTATATAGATAGAAA